CATTTTGCAATGAAAACAACATAAAAAACTCTGGACAATTTCGAAATAAGACCAAGCGTCTTAATACATATGCTAAAAAATTCATTATTGGCCCACACAAGATTTAGCTTTTATGAATCGCTATTGGTTTGATACGAATAATGGCAGTCGTTTCAGTATGTTAAGGATACAGATGTATCCACAATTCATTTAGAGTTACTTAATAGCCTATTTCTTATACTATATCTCTATCCTCTGAAATTCTCGAGCCGAAAGATGGATGCATATGCTGTGTTTCATTTTGCTAAATGATATCAATTAAACGGTGTATCAATTCTATAAATTGCATATAGCAATAAATAAATCAGCAAAATTCTTTTATTTTAGATAGAAGAAATGTTTCTTCTATCTAAAATAAAAGAATGTACCCTTATATCCAAATCCAATTTGCATCGAGAAAATAAATCCAAATTCCAGATTCCAGCAGTAGATGAATAATTGCAAATTTTTGTGTGTACAAGATTTGAATAACTTCAAAATAACTGACATAATTTTTGATTTTTCCTGATCAGAAAAATACATGAAAAAGAAAGGAGGTAGAAAAATTTTTTGATTTATGGTTAAAGAAGAAAAACAAGAAAACAGGGGTTCTGTTGAATTTCAAGTATTCGGTTTCACCAATAAGATACGGAAACTTGCTTCACATTTGGAATTACACAAAAAAGATTTTTCATCGGAAAGAGGTCTACGAAGACTTTTGGGAAAACGTCAACGTTTGCTGGCTTATTTGGCAAAGAAAAATAAAGTACGTTATAAGAAATTAATCAATCGGTTGGATATTCGGGAGAAGTAATTTAATCGTTGGATTTTTTTTTATTTTATTAGTAGTCTTATAGTAGTCTTAGATTTTGCATTTTGATGAGCCTCGTTTTGAGGAATTCATGGAATAATGAATTAAGGAAAAAAGAATAAAAACAAGGATACATAAGATAAAAAAAAGAATAAATAAGATGATATTCGACCTCCCCCTACATATTTTATTTCTTCTCCTATACAAAAACTAACAAGACCCACTCCATTGGTAATTCCATCAATGACACCCTTATCGAAAAAAAGCGTTAGTTCGGCTAATCCTCTTATACCCAAGATAAAGACCTTAGTATAGAAAACATCTATATAACCACGATTATATGACCAACTGTATATCTTTTTTTTTACTTGATCCAAAAAGAGGTTTTTGGGATTCCCTTTTACAAGGGAATTTAGAAAATTCAAATTCTGAAAAAAAGAATAAGAGGATCCATAGAAGATATATGCTATGAATAGACCAAAAATAGCTAAACTTACAGAAAAAATTGCATTAGTGAGAAATTCATATGAATTTATAGAAGAATTAGAACTTTCTTGTAAAAAGTTTCTTGAAGGAGTTAGCCACTTTGATAATATGGATAATTCCGATATTCCATTATTAATTACTCCATTATCAAAATGGATTCCTATGAATCCAATGAACAAAGTAAAAAGAAGTAATATAAGAAGAGGAAATAGCATAGTATTTCCCGTTTCATGAGGATAGACTAAAATGTTTTTAGCTCCAAAAGGAGTCCTAAAGGATCCTATCCTATTTCTCGCATTACTGGGAATTTTGGATATATTTTGCGAAAAAAAAGAAACTCCACTCTTCATTGTTGATAAAACAAAATCCCTATTACCCTCTTTAGATATGCTTTTTCCCCATAAGGATATTGAATACAACGAGCCCTCTTTAGTACTACTGTAATTTTGAAAATGAACACGCAAATACCCATCAAAAGTAAGTAAATATATCCGAAACATATAAAATGCAGTTAATCCTGCAGTAAAAGAGGCTATTATTCCAAAAAAAGGTGAATACAACCAACTATTACTAAGGATTTCATCTTTGGACCAGAAGCAAGCAAGAGGTGGAATACCACAAAGAGAAAGTGTACCCAATAAAAAAGTAGTTCGTGTAATTGGAACGTATTTTTTTAAACCACCCATAAGAGCCATATTCTGACTTTTATCTGGTGAATACCCAACAAGAGGCTCCATTGAATGAATAACGGATCCGGATCCCAAGAACAATAAAGCTTTCGAATAAGCATGAGTGATCAAATGGAATAAAGCAGCTTGATAAGAACCTATACCTAGAGCTAACATCATATAACCCAATTGAGACATTGTAGAATAGGCTAAGCTTCTTTTAATATCTCTCTGAGCAAGAGCTAAAGTAGCTCCTAAGAAGAGTGTTATTGCACCTATTAAAGAAATGAAACTCATTATCAAAGGCAGGGATATGAAAAGAGGAAGAAGTCGAGCTAGAAGAAAAATCCCCGCAGCAACCATAGTTGCTGCGTGTATAAGAGCCGAAATGGGAGTGGGCCCTTCCATAGCATCGGGTAACCATATGTGAAGAGGGAATTGTGCAGATTTTGCAACTGCACCAAGAAATAAAAAAAAAGCACACAAAGTAGTAAGTAAAGAATTCATCCCATTATTAGGAATCCAGTTATTAGCTATTTTGAACAAATCCCGAAATTCTAAACTGCCTGTTATCCAAAAAAATCCTAAAATTCCTAATAACAGACCAAAATCCCCTACACGATTAGTTACAAAAGCTTTTTGACAAGCACTCGCTGCAATTGGCCGTGTAAACCAAAAGCCTATCAATAAATAGGAACACATTCCCACAAGTTCCCAAAAAAAATAAATTTGTACCAAATTGGAACTAGTAACCAACCCCAACATAGAAGTATTAAAAAAACTTATATAAACAAAAAATCTCAAATATTCTTCATCGTGAGACATATAATCATCACTATAAATAAGAACCAAGATTCCTACAGTAGTAATTAGTATTAACATAATAGAAGTAAGGGGATCAATGAAGTATCCAAATTCTAAAGAAAAATCATTATTGATGGTCCAAGACCATAGATATTGATAGATAGAACTTCCATTTATTTGTTGAATAGATAGATGAACTGAGAATACCAGAGCTATACTTAAGAGTAAAACACTAGGAAAAGCCCATATGCGACGAAGATTTTTTGTTACTGTCGGAATAAGAAAAAGTCCAAACCCCATTGACATAATAACAGGAAGTGGAAGAAGAGGGATTACCCAGGCATATTGATATGTATGTTCCATAAGAAAAAATATGTATAGCAATTTTTAGTTGAAATTGAAAGTTCAATTTGTCTATAAAATAAAATAATTGTTTCCGATTCACCAAACCTATTCTTATCTTTTTCTAAAGGAATTAAAAAAACAAAATAAGAATAAGAAAAAATACTGGAATTCTGAATTTTTCCAAATTTGTCTCATTGAAATATTCCAAAATGCAGAATGGGTTTAATTACTTAAATTCAAAAAGTTAATCAAAGAATTTCGTTATCTAGTTATTAGCTAAAAAAAGCTATTTATTAAAATAAAAAAAGATTGAATCATATAACTTTCTATTCATTTTTGTATTTCTTTCTGGTAAAATGAAATAGCTCTCTTGTTTCCTAACTGATTGATAGAATTCCAAAGAAAATCTCTATTTTTAGGAAATTCTCGAATATTTCTTACTTCATATAAAACGGAAATCCTAATGACTAGAATTATCTAAGTTTTAGAATGTCTTGTTTAAGAGATTAAGTTTTTTTTACTTTGATTGGAATTCAATGATGGAATACTGTTCTGAACTTAATTAACTATTTGATTGAATTTTAGCTTCTTTTTATTTCCCCTTCTTATATGAGAGCTTATTCCCCATACCGTATATTTATATATGGAGTATATTTTCTATATAAATTGATTTAAATAGAAAACCTTTGTATATAATACATTTTTGTCTATATTCTATATTATTAAAACAAAATCGAAAAAAATATATATAATATGGTAAAAAACTCTTGTCTTATTCACTTTAGACAAAATCAAAATAAAGTAAAAAAAATTATAATTTTAGTATAAATACTAAGAAAAAACAGAAAGAAGGATTAATTTGCGACAATAGATGTCTTTCACATACAACTAGAAAAAAAAAGAATCTCCTTTTTGAATGGCAGTTCCAAAAAAACGTACTTCGATGGCAAAAAAACGTATTCGTAAAAATATTTGGAAAAAAAAGACTTATTTTTCCATAGTAAAGTCTTACTCTTTAGCAAAATTAAGATCATTTTCTAGCGGCAACGAGCATCCAAAACCAAAAGGTTTTCTGGGCAACAAACAAACAAATAATCTGGTTTTGGAATAATCTGAATTGACCTATGCCAAACAAATCTGAATTATTTAATATGAATAAATAGCTCGGATTAATTAATGAATGTACTTGATATGTGTATGTGTCGAATTCCTCGGTACAATCTTCTTATCTTAGAACTAATCCCTCTGTTATTGTTCTATAGAACAAAAGTTTTTGGTATATTGTGTCTTCAGTATTCTTTTCCTATCAAAGAACTTTTGATAATAGAATCCTCCTATTTTTTTTAGGAGGATTCTATTATCAAAAGTACAGTATTCTTGCAATAGGACTTACAACCTCTACTTATCTTTCTTATCTCTTATCCAAAATTCACAAAGTATTTAATGATGAAATTCTAATGTTCCTAAATTCTATGGATTCTCCCAATCTCGACGATTTGGGAGAAAATAACTATTATTCTTTTAAGTGAACTTTTATTTCAAGTTAGCCGCCATGGTGAAATTGGTAGACACGCTGCTCTTAGGAAGCAGTGCTCAAGCATCTCGGTTCGAGTCCGAGTGGCGGCATTCTCGAAAAAGAATACAATAGATTAGAAAATAGATTCAATTCGAAATTTCCAATTTTGTAATGGACCTTCTCCTTATGCTATTCCCAACTTTAGAACATATACTAACTCATATCTCTTTCTCAACTATTTCAATTGTAATTATGATTCATTTGATAACCTTATTAGTTCGTGAACTTAGGGGATTACGTGATTCGTCAGAAAAAGGAATGATAGCTACTTTTTTCTCTATAACAGGATTCTTAGTTTCTCGTTGGGTTTCTTCGGGACATTTTCCGTTAAGTAATTTATATGAGTCATTGATCTTCCTTTCATGGGTTCTGTATATTCTTCATACTATTCCTAAGATACAGAACTCTAAAAATGGTTTAAGCACAATAACTATGCCAAGCACTATTTTCACGCAAGGCTTTGCCACATCAGGTCTTTTAACTGAAATCCATCAATCTACAATACTAGTACCCGCTCTACAATCTCAGTGGTTACTGATGCATGTCAGTATGATGTTACTAAGTTATGCAACTCTTTTGTGCGGATCCTTATTATCCGCCGCTCTTCTAATCATTATATTTCGAAAGAATTTCGATTTCTTTTCTAAAAAGAAAAAAAATGTTTTAAGTAAAACGTTTTTCTTTAGTGAGATTGAATATTTCTATGCAAAAAGAAGTGCTTTAAAAAACACTTTTTTTCCTGCATTTCAAAATTATTACAAATATCAATTAACTGAGCGTTTGGATTCGTGGAGTTATCGTGTCATTAGTCTAGGGTTTACCCTTTTAACCGTAGGCATTCTTTGTGGAGCAGTATGGGCTAATGAGGCATGGGGATCCTATTGGAATTGGGATCCTAAGGAAACTTGGGCTTTTATTACCTGGACCATATTTGCAATTTATTTACATAGTAGAACAAATAAAATTTGGAAGGGTACGAATTCTGCACTTGTAGCTTCGATAGGATTTCTTATAATTTGGATCTGCTATTTTGGTATCAATCTGCTAGGAATAGGTTTACATAGTTATGGTTCATTTACATTGGTATCTAAATGATTACATAACATAAAACCTTTTTTTTTATGAAGGTTTTTTTCCATTTTTGTTTAATTTGAGAACCCCTTGAGCGTCTTTTCATTTCAAAGGGTTCTCAAAAATTCGGGATAGATCTAATTAGACTTTTCGGCTTTTTTCTGAATTTTTTTGGTTTTCAACTATAGGAATATAGAGTGGACTAGTTAAAAAAAGAAAATCCTATTTAGGATAATAATTGGATAAGAGAGCCTCCACCCTATCAACGGATAGCGAGAGAACAAAATCTGGATAAATACCAATTCCTATTACTGGTAAAAAGATACAGATTAAAAGAAAGAGTTCTCGTGGTCCAGAATCCAAAAAATTTTCGTTTGGAATATTAAATAGCTTGTATCCATAGAACATCTGACGTAACATAGATAATAAATAAATAGGAGTTAATATCATTCCAATTGCCATTAGAAAAGTAATTAGCATTTTTGGCATTAACATAAATTTAGGACTAGTAATTAGTCCGAAAAATACTACTAATTCCGCAACAAAACCGCTCATCCCTGGCAAGGCAAGAGAAGCCATTGAAAAGCTACTAAACATGGTAAAAATTTTCGGCATTGGGATAGATATTCCCCCCAATTCTTCGAGATAAACAAGACGCATTCTATCACAAGCCGTCCCCGCCAAGAAAAAAAGTGTAGCACCGATAAATCCATGGGATAATATTTGTAAAATAGCTCCATTTAGTCCAATGTTGGTTATGGAACCAATCCCTATAATTATGAAACCCATGTGGGATACGGAGGAATAGGCTATTCTTTTCTTGAAATTTCTTTGACCAAGAGAAGTTGAAGCTGCATAGATTATTTGCACCGCTCCTATTATTACCAACCAGGGGGAAAATAGATAATGAGCATGAGGTAACAATTCCATATTGATCCGAATCAATCCGTATGCCCCCATCTTTAATAGGATTCCCGCTAAAAGCATACATGTACTATAATGTGCTTCTCCGTGGGTATCCGGTAACCATGTATGTAGAGGTATAATCGGCAATTTAACAGCATAAGCAATAAGGAAGCCAAAATAAAGTAGTATTTCCAATGTTGCAGGGTATGATTGGTTAATCAATCTTTCCAAATCTAATTTTGGCTCGTTGTAACCATATAAGCCCATACCCAGAACTCCGATTAAGAAAAAAATGGAACCACCTGCAGTATACAAAATAAACTTGGTAGCTGAATACAGACGCCTCTTTCCTCCCCATATGGATAAAAGTAAGTAAACAGGAATTAATTCTAACTCCCACATGATAAAAAAAAGTAAAAGGTCTCGTGAAGAAAATAATCCTATTTGACCACTATACATTGCTAGCATCAGGAAATAGAATAATCGTGAATTCCGGGTAACTGGCCAAGCTGCTAAAGTAGCTAAAGTAGTGATAAATCCTGTCAATAAAATAGATCCTAATGAAAGTCCATCGATTCCTAATCTCCAGTGGAAATCGAAAACATCTATCCATTTAGAATCCTCCTTTAATTGGATTAAGGGATCTTCCAATTGGAAATGATAACAGAATGCATAAGTCATTAGAAGGAATTCTAATAAACAAATAGATATAGTATACCACCTAATGATTTTGTTTCCTTTATGAGGTAAAAAGAAAATTAATGAACCCGCAAATATCGGCAAAAGAACAAGTATTGTTAACCAAGGAAAATAACTCATGATAAAGTAATAAAGACAAGATACGTTTTGACCAGAAAAGCCCATGCTCGATTGTTTCGAGCACTGGCTTCTTCGGTAAAGAGGAATCTGACGATTCAAGTGGAGTTTTTTGTAACGTATCAATAAGATAGAGCCATGCTGCGAGTTGTTTCAGGCCCTAAATAAACGCGGACACTTAAAAAATCTGTTGGGCAGGCGGATTCGCATCTCTTACAACCCACACAATCCTCGGTTCTCGGCGCGGAAGCAATTTGCTTGGCTTTACATCCATCCCAAGGTATCATTTCTAACACATCTGTTGGACAAGCTCGTACACATTGAGTGCATCCTATACATGTATCATAAATTTTTACAGAATGTGACATTGGATCTATAAATTTTTCTTTTCAACATAAAATTTTTCGATCTGGTAAAAAGAAAATTAGTACTATATAAGTTAGATGTATTGTAGACACCAGACGAAACAATGGTTTATACAAACTTTAACAAAGAATTCTTAATCTGTTTGTGAGAAAGCATGAAAAGAGCCAAGAGACTTGAATTTAAGGCTTCAACAGTCATAATTATACGAATTCTACATACTAATTCCAATTAGTCAATTTATTGGCTATCATCTTTTCAGTAGAAATTCTTGCAATATTCAAATTGCAATATCAATGAATTGAAAAAATGCAATATTCAATAAGAAAAAAAGAATAGTCTGAAATAACCTACTCCAAAAAGGATATTCTCAAATAATAATCGATTTCTATTCATCTTAATGTTGCATATTATTATATATGCACCTTTGTTTAAAGGATTCTATGTCTAATTATTCAAAAAATTAGATTGATTGATACGAGTGGATTTCCTGTTACGATGGATGGAAGAAAGAATGGATAGTCCAATAGCTGCTTCAGCAGCCGCGAGGGCTATAACAAAAATTGTGAAAATGTCTCCTTTTAATTGGCGACTATCAAATAGATCAGAAAATGTTACGAGATTTAGATTAATCGAATTCAGTATAAGTTCAAGACATATTAGAGCTCTAACCATGTTTCGGCTTGTGATCAAGCCATAGATACCAATCGAAAATAAATAGACACTCAAAAAAAGTACATGCTCAAACATCATTAACTAACTCCTTATCAATCTCGATTCATTTCAATATGAGGACAAGAATTGAACCGATTCATTTAATTAGAAAAGAACAATTACGCAACAAAAGAAAAAGAAGGTATTTGTTGTGTTGGCAGTAGATGGGTTTTACTAAATCCAAATTCTGATTCTTTAGTTATTTATTTTACATTTGAAATTCTAAGAATTTTGATTCATTCTAAGTATTTCTTATTGGCGAGCCATAGTAATTGCACCTATTAAGGAAACTAGAAGAATTAGGGAAATGAGTTCAAACGGAAGATAAAAATCGGTTGCTAAATGAATCCCAATTTGTTGAACGTTATTTATGATACCCTGTTCTACTATTTGGTTTGATCTTGTAGTCCAAAGAATTCCATACCATGACGTATCTGGGATAGTAGTCATTAGTGAAAAAGGAATAGTTATACAAACGAGTAAAGTAAACCCATCTCCAATAGTTGAATAATTCGTATCTTTAGACCATTCTGAGCCGTTTACAAACATTACAGCAAATAGGATCAAGACATTTATGGCTCCCACATAAATAAGAAGTTGTGCAACAGCTACAAAGTAGGAATTCAATAAAAAATAGAATAAGGATATACAAACAAGAACTAATCCCAGCGAAAAGGCAGAATAAATTGGGTTGGTAAGTAATACTACTCCTAGACCCCCTAGTAGAAGAACAAATACCCCAAATAGTACAAGAATCTCATGTATTGGTCCAGGTAAATCCATTATGGATAAGAAAAAGTTAATAGTATAAAATTTTTCATGAACTGACTAAAACTAAACGATTCAAGGAAGGAAAAAGAGATTAGGATATTTTTTTGTATATTGTATACTAAGTTGTATAGTTAGAAATTACATCATGAAAATCTACTCTCATTTTAAATCCGGAATAATTTGCAATAAGCAGTAGTTATTATTTTTTCTTTATCTTCTTAGTTAGTAAAAAACTATTCGATTAAAAAAACCTAGTACCTAGTAATCAGTAATCGTTCTTAAATTCCAAGATTTTTCTCCCTCTATTTTACTTCGAGGCGAATTCCTAATTGTTTGAATTGTGTAATCTCCCATTATGGAGATTGGTAACCTACTCAAAGCAATTTGATTGTAATTTAATTCATGACGATCATAAGTAGAAAGTTCATATTCTTCAGTCATTGATAAACAGCTTGTCGGACAGTATTCAACACAGTTACCACAAAATATACAAACTCCGAAATCAATACTATAATTAAGCAATTGTTTCCTTTTAACATCCTTTTCGAATCTCCAATCCACAAGGGGTAGATCTATCGGACATACGCGAACACATACTTCACAAGCAATACATTTATCAAATTCAAAGTGTATTCGCCCCCGGAAACGCTCGGATGTAAGTGATTTTTCATAAGGGTAGTGAATTGTTATAGGTAAACGATTTGTGTGGGATAAGGTAATTATGAAACTTTGACCAATGTATCTTGCGGCGCGTATTGTTTGTTGACCATAACTAATCAACCCAGTTATCATAGGGAACATATTTTAAATATCGATGAAAAAGGTATGTTTCTTTCTCTTGTTTGAAAGAACTTTTGTGTTGAAGATATTCTTACTGTTATTGTATTATCTTATTTATATTTATAGTGAAACTAGTTGAGAAGAAGTTGTTAATAAGAGATTGCCCAGAGAAATAGGTAAAAGAAATTTCCATCCAAGATTTAATAACTGATCCATTCTCATTCTGGGTAAAGTCCATCTTATTGTGATAGAAATGAAGAGAAAAAAATAAGCTTTAGTTAATGTAATAAGGATACCCATTATCATTTCCAAAATTCCAACCATTTTATTCATTTGGAAAAACCCAAAAAGGGGTATATAGGGGATAGAAAAATTCCACCCGCCTAAGTAAAGAATAGTTACAAATAAAGAGGAAACTAATAAATTTAGGTAAGAAGCAAGATAAAATAAACCATATTTAATACCGGAATATTCGGTTTGATAACCCGCTACTAATTCTTCTTCCGCTTCTGGTAAATCAAAGGGTAATCTTTCACATTCTGCCAACGAAGAAATTAGAAAAACTAGAAAGCCTATAGGCTGACGCCAAAGATTCCATCCAAAAAGACCATATTTTGACTGTGCTTCAACTATATCAACTGTACTTGAACTGTTAGATAATCATAGTCGATGATAACATCACAGTTCCCACCGCTATTTCAAAACCGTACATGAAACCTTAGCTTCATACGGCTCCTCTATGATCAGAAAAAGGAAAGGATTGTTCCATTTTTGTATTATCCCCTGTGCGTAGATAGAGTTAGGTAAGATATCCCCTGTGCGTAGATAGAGTTAGGTAAGATAAAATTGATTGGAAAGCCCTAAATTAGACCAAAGCAATTCCGTCTGCTCGAATAATAAAAAAGCGCTTCCGAATTGATCTCCCCCTTTATGTAATAAAATGAAAATTTTTCTTTGTTCAGTAATAACTTATTATTGGAATAAAACACTCGTTATAGCAATTAATAAATGGAAAGAATTGGGCATTAGTTCATGAGAAATTTTGTATGAATATGGATAAAGGAAGGAAAGAATAAATAAGGATTCTTTTTTTATTGCATTCCATATCTTTTCTCCTATTCTTCTTTCCCTGGGAAGGGAATACTTAAAAAGAAAAAAGGAATAAAGGGTTAATTCGTTCTTGATAGCCATTTCTTTAACAAGTGAATGGGAACATACTCTGGATCGGAATCCGAAGAAAGTACTACTTGATCATTTCCACTAATTTCAAGTCCTTATTATGATTCCTTTTAGAAGAAAAAATGTTTAATGATTTTGATTCTCTCATTACTAATCCTTTATGTACTTTAGTGTTCCTAATCCCTCACTAACTTTTGATGGATTCCCTTATGGTTATAAGTTTTAGTAATAACTAAAAATATTCCAGTAATGGAATTCCATACCGCGAATCCGTTATTCTTGCCCGCTTCAAGATATGATGACTAATCAAACAATCTCAACCTTGGGGTAAAGAGTTTACACTGCTTATGTTTAGTTCAACTTTTTTCTTGTACGTAGGAAATGAGATTTTTCTTTTTACTGCAAATTAATAAGCAGTTTTGTTTCACTCATATAGCTATCTAGTTTAACTTATCAACCTGAATGCAGAATAAGAAAAGCAACATTAAGTATTCAATATATTTTTCTAGGAAAAAGCTCCTATTTTAACGAATCGCACGTAGAGATATTGCTAGCACACAAAAAGTTAATGGTATTTCATAACTAATAGATTGAGCAGCTGCTCGTAAAGCGCCTGAAAAAGAATATTTATTATTTGAGCTATATCCTGCCATAAGAAGACCAATAGGAGCAACACTTGAAATGGCAATCCATAAAAAAATCCCAATACTAAGATCAGCTAAAACAAAACGATATCCAAAAGGGATAACTAAAAAACTTAATAAAACAGATATGACTGCTATAGAGGGTCCAATGCTAAATAAAGGAATATTTCCTCGGGACGGGAGGATATCCTCTTTAAAAAGTAGCTTAGTTCCATCTGCTACAGCTTGAAGCAGTCCCAGGGGGCCAGCATATTCAGGACCAATACGTTGTTGTATCGACGCGGATACTTCTCTTTCTAACCACACAATTACGAGTACTTGTATTGTGATTCCCAGTAGGAGGGTCAAAATGGGTAGAATCCATATCATTCCATAGACTTCTTTTAATAATTCTGATTTTGAAAAACAATTGATAGTTTCTACCTCTACCCTATCTATTACCATTTCAACGATCAACTTCCCCCATAATGATATCTATACTACCTAATATCGTCATGATATCAGCCAATTTCATTTTTTTAACTAACTGAGGAAGAATTTGCAAATTAATAAAACCGGGTGGACGAATTTTCCATCTCCAGGGGAAAAGGCTATCATCTCCTACCAGATAAATTCCTAATTCACCTTTTGGCGCTTCTACTCTTACATAAAGCTCTTGCTTTGATAATTCAAAATTGGGCGAAGGTTTTTTACCAAGAAATCGATATTCAAAATCATTCCATTCGGAATTCTTTGCTTTCTTAAAACGTCGGGCTTCTAAATTCTCATAAGGGCCTCCAGGAATTTTGCGTATAGCCTGTTGAATAATTTTTACGGATTCCCCCATTTCACCGATTCGTACTAAATAGCGAGCTAAGGAATCTCCTTCTTTTTGCCATTGGACTTTCCAAGCGAATTGATTGTAAGACTCATAAATATCAATTTTACGAAGATCCCATTGTATTCCAGAAGCTCGTAACATCGGTCCTGATAAGCCCCAATTTACAGCTTCTTCTCCGCTAATAAAACCAACTCCTTCAACTCGTTCTAAAAAAATAGGGTTCCGCGTAATAAGTTGTTGATATTCAACAACTCCTCGTAGAAAATAATCACAGAAATCTAAACATTTATCCATCCATCCATAAGGTAGATCGGCAGCTACTCCTCCGATGCGAAAGTAATTGTGCATCATTCGCATACCTGTAGCAGCTTCAAATAGATCATATATCAATTCTCTCTCTCTAAAAATGTAGAAAAAAGGGGTCTGTGCTCCGAGATCTGCCATAAAAGGTCCAAGCCATAACAAGTGAGAAGCTATACGGCTCAATTCTAACATAATTACTCTAATATAACTGGCTCTTTGGGGTATTTGAATATTCTCCAAGAATTCTGGTGCATTCACCGTTATTGCTTCTGTAAACATAGTAGCTAAATAATCCCACCGTGTTACATAAGGCAAGTATTGTATAATAGTTCTGTTTTCCGCGATTTTTTCCATTCCTCTGTGTAAATAGCCTAATATGGGTTCACAATCAATAACATCTTCACCATCGAGAGTAACGATCAGTCGAAGAACACCGTGCATTGATGGGTGGTGAGGACCCATATTGACTATCATAAGATCTTTTCTTGTTCTTGTAAGTGGTAGACTCATTATTCTTTTTTCCTTAATTCATTATTCCATGAATTCCTCAAAACGAGGCTCATCAAAATGCAAAATCTAAGACTACTATAAGACTACTAATAAAATAAAAAAAAATCCAACGATTAAATTACTTCTCCCGAATATCCAACCGATTGATTAATTTCTTATAACGTACTTTATTTTTCTTTGCCAAATAAGCCAGCAAACGTTGACGTTTTCCCAAAAGTCTTCGTAGACCTCTTTCCGATGAAAAATCTTTTTTGTGTAATTCCAAATGTGAAGCAAGTTTCCGTATCTTATTGGTGAAACCGAATACTTGAAATTCAACAGAACCCCTGTTTTCTTGTTTTTCTTCTTTAACCATAAATCAAAAAATTTTTCTACCTCCTTTCTTTTTCATGTATTTTTCTGATCAGGAAAAATCAAAAATTATGTCAGTTATTTTGAAGTTATTCAAATCTTGTACACACAAAAATTTGCAATTATTCATCTACTGCTGGAATCTGGAATTTGGATTTATTTTCTCGATGCAAATTGGATTTGGATATAAGGGTACATTCTTTTATTTTAGATAGAAGAAACATTTCTTCTATCTAAAATAAAAGAATTTTGCTGATTTATTTATTGCTATATGCAATTTATAGAATTGATACACCGTTTAATTGATATCATTTAGCAAAATGAAACACAGCATATGCATCCATCTTTCGGCTCGAGAATTTCAGAGGATAGAGATATAGTATAAGAAATAGGCTATTAAGTAACTCTAAATGAATTGTGGATACATCTGTATCCTTAACATACTGAAACGACTGCCATTATTCGTATCAAACCAATAGCGATTCATAAAAGCTAAATCTTGTGTGGGCCAATAATGAATTTTTTAGCATATGTATTAAGACGCTTGGTCTTATTTCGAAATTGTCCAGAGTTTTTTATGTTGTTTTCATTGCAAAATGATGGATCTCCTTCCGTAACTTTCCAATTACGAGTACGAGAATTGAAAGACATGAAAATTGTCAATTCTCTACGGCGTCTAGGAGATAGACAGAATATTTTCAGGAACAAGAAAATCAGAAGAATCTTTTTCTCTATTCACTACCATTCCGCGTCTTCGACTTCTATTAGTTCTTTTTTAATGCAATAGCTATAGTTTGATATAGAATCCATTTCTCAAAGTAATGGAAACCATTCTATTCTCTTATAGGAAATGGTTCGAAAATCGCTATTCCACCTTTTAGGTTTAGGAGTGATACCTGTGAAGATCGTGCATTTCATTCACATTCCGATCCGTTTTTCGAGTCCATGATATAACCAAATTGGATGGATCTTCCACCCGTTTAGCTAAGAAAGAATAGATGCAGAGGTGGATAATAGATCGATATGAAGATCATGAGCTGCTCCATAATGAAACCACCAGTAGT